GAAATTCAGACTCATGTGACAAGCCAAGGTCCCGAAAGAATCACTAAGGAAATACCGCATTTAGAGGCTCATTTACTCCGAAATTTAGACAGAAACGGAATTGTGATGCTGGGATCTTGGATAGAATCCGGTGATATTTTAGTAGGTAAATTAACTCCTCAAGCAGCAAACGAATCCTCGTATGCCCCAGAGGATAGATTATTACGAGCCATACTTGGCATTCAGGTATCCACTGCAAAAGAAACTTCTCTAAAACTACCTATAGGTGGAAGGGGCCGAGTTATTGATGTGAGATGGATACAGAAAAAAGGGGGTTCCAGTTATAATCCAGAAAGAATTCATGTATATATTTCACAGAAACGTGAAATCAAAGTGGGCGATAAAGTAGCTGGAAGACATGGGAATAAAGGTATCATTTCTAAAATTTTGTCTAGACAAGATATACCCTACTTGCAAGATGGAACACCTGTTGATATGGTCTTCAACCCATTAGGGGTACCCTCACGAATGAATGTGGGGCAGATATTTGAATGTTCGCTCGGGTTAGCGGGGGATCTGCTAAAGAGACATTATAGAATAGCACCTTTTGATGAGAGATATGAGCAAGAGGCTTCAAGAAAACTAGTCTTTTCTGAATTATATGAAGCCAGTAAGCAAACAAAAAATCCATGGGTATTTGAACCCGAGTATCCTGGAAAAAGCAGAATATTTGATGGAAGAACAGGAGATCCTTTTGAACAACCTGTTCTAATAGGCAAGTCCTATATCCTAAAATTAATTCATCAAGTTGATGATAAAATCCATGGGCGTTCGAGTGGACATTACGCACTTGTTACACAACAACCCCTTAGAGGAAGGGCCAAGCAAGGGGGACAACGAGTAGGGGAAATGGAAGTTTGGGCTTTAGAGGGGTTTGGTGTTGCTCATATTTTACAAGAGATGCTTACTTATAAATCTGATCATATTAGAGCTCGTCAAGAATTACTTGGTGCTACGATCATTGGAGGAATAGTACCTAACCCTGAGGATGCTCCAGAATCTTTTCGATTGCTCGTTCGAGAACTACGATCTTTGGCTCTAGAACTGAATCATTTCCTTGTATCTGAGAAGAACTTCCAGATTAATAGGAAGGAAGTTTGATCTGAATGAATCAGAATTTCTATTCTATGATCGACCGATATAAACATCAACAACTTCGAATTGGACCAGTGTCTCCTCAACAAATAAAGGCTTGGGCCAACAAAATCCTACCCAATGGAGAGATAGTTGGAGAGGTGACAAAACCCTATACTTTTCATTATAAAACCAATAAACCGGAAAAAGATGGATTGTTTTGTGAAAGAATCTCTGGACCCATAAAAAGTGGAATTTGTGCTTGTGGAAATTATCGAGTGATTGGAGCTGAAAAAGAGGACCCGAAATTTTGTGAAGAATGCGGGGTGGAATTTGTTGATTCTCGGATACGAAGATATCAAATGGGATACATCAAACTCGCATGTCCAGTAACTCACGTGTGGTATTTGAAACGTCTTCCGAGTTATATCGCGAATCTTTTAGATAAGCCCCTTAAGGAATTAGAAGGCCTAGTATACTGCGATGTGTGATTTGATCGAAATTTGCATTTTACAGATTCAGACTAATAAACTGTCATCCCATTCAATCTGATTGGGATGCCCCCGACTCTGACATGTGTCTTGGAAGGAGTAACATGAAGCTCAGAATTATGGGTGTATTCAATACTCTAAATGAAAGGGGAGTTGATCCATGGTCGATCCCGTAACAGATAAATGGGAATTGCTAGTTATACCTCGTGAAAAAAAAAGATTTTTTCGTGGAATTAGCCATTCCATTTCTTTTAGAGAGAGATTCCGTTCAAGCAAGCAAATAGGGCATGGTTACAGAAGTCTATCTATCGCATATATGCTTCAAGGGACATCATGACATAACCGTCGAGGTGAGTAGGGACCTAAAAGATCGAATGGAACGAAACAATATATAGACAAGTAAATCCCTTATGAGTCCAAAAGTATTCCTTTAAGGGGGGATTCATCATTTGAAGGGAAGCAGACTACTCAAGAATTTCACATTTCAATTTTGTCGTAAATAAGTCATTCAGAAAGTCAAAAGAAAAATGAATTAATGAAAGGTTGGTCCTTGCTGGAAACTTGAGTAAGGAGTAGTTCTTTGTAGGGTTTTCTTTTTTTTTTATCGAACAAAGTAAAAAAATAAAGAACTCCCTTCCTTATTTGGTGTAACTACTTGAGCCGGATGAGAGGAAACCTTCACGTCCGATTTTTAAGGGGGGAATCAAATATAAACCTATCTCAATTTTTCTTTTGCTAGGCCCATAGTGAAAAAACCTACTTTCTTACGATTACGAGGTTTATTCGAGTATGAAATCCAATCCTGGAAATACAGCATCCCACTTTTTTTTACTACCCAAGGCTTTGAGACATTTCGAAATCGGGAAATCTCTACAGGAGCAGGTGCTATCAGAGAA